GCATATTTGCAATACAGGCGCGGCGATCAGTTGGACCTTTGATTAAGTAACATCTCTTTTTAAATAACATCTCTTTTTTCTTGACCTCCTGCGGATTAAAGAAAGGAGGAGGTCAAATCAAATTCGGGTTGCTGCTTAAGTTAGTAAAGTTATTTCATTGTAATTCGACCTAAGCTAAGAAGAACAGAATCACGCTCTGTAGGATTTGAACCTACGACATCGGGTTTTGGAGACCCGCGTTCTACCGAACTGAACTAAGAGCGCTTTCTTATCACAATATAAAAGACCGTAAATAAATCAATTTTTTTTGTAACCCCCCACTATATATATATCTTGCATGCATATGTATCATAAAGAAAGGGTTATGTATGTCCAATTTTCATTGATCTCAATTGATCCTTCATTACTACACATAGGAGAAGTAATAAATAGGGATGACAGGATTTGAACCCGTGACATTTTGTACCCAAAACAAACGCGCTACCAAGCTGCGCTACATCCCTTTCAATTAGCCTACAGTGTCATTGTAGAGAATCCCCGTCTTGTTTTCCACATCGTAATTGATATACTATACAATTTATCTTGCCATTTCTTCTTTGTTCATCTCATATACATATAAACATATAATAAAAGAATAATTCAATTATCTTAAAAAAAATGATAAATTTACCTTTACTCTATTTATTTATTATTTAAATTTATTTCTATATATAGAATTCTATTATTAAGATTAATAAAATAATTCTATTAAACTCTAAATTTTATTAAAATTTAGAAATCTAGAAATTAATAAATATATTTTATATTAAATATTTTATTTTTATTATAGAAAATAATAAATAGAATAAGAATATTTAATTTCAATAGTAATCTAAATTATTACTATAAATTGAATTTCATTTTATAAACCCAACATATAAATAAATTGATATCGGTAATATTCATAAAATAAGTGGACATCTTTTTCTGTTGTAAAGAAAGGAAAGAAAATAGAATCTATCGGGTCGCTATATCCATTTTAGTTAGGGATTCCCCGTACAAATACAAGTGATCCTTAACTACATATGTATCTGATCATATATGTATTACAATAAAAAAGGAGGATTTTCAATGCGAGATATAAAAACATATCTTTCTGTGGCACCCGTGTTAAGCACTCTGTGGTTCGGGTCTTTAGCAGGTCTATTGATAGAGATCAATCGTTTATTCCCAGATGCGTTGACATTCCCTTTTTTTTCATTCTAGTTAGGGATGAAGAAGCTTAAAGATACAATAAATTATCTGTGACTAACTCCCCCCCCCTTCTTTGTTTTGTTCTTGACTGTCGTTTTTTTAGGATAAAAAAAGAAGATTCACCCGGAACGAAACTCGGGTTTAGGCTGAATTAATAATTAATAGAGGGAGAACAGAAATGAAAAAAAATAAGGTTCGAGGACAACAAAAGCATACAAGATACTTAAATTTAATACTGGTACTAATTTAATTGATAGTTAGAAATCGTTGTATTACTTATTATTTCTCTATTGATATTGATTGCAATGAAATATTTCAGAATTGGATTTATTTCGAGTCAGCAACTTCTTTCTTTCTTGTTTCGGATCGAAAATGGAAGAGTTGGGTAAATCCAAAATAAAAAGGGAGGTTCATGGCCAAGGGTAAAGATGTGAGAGTAAGAGTTATTTTGGAATGTAACAGTTGTGTCCGAAACGATATTAATAAGAAATCACGGGGTATTTCCAGATATATTACTCAAAAGAATCGACACAATACGCCTAGTCGATTGGAATTGAGAAAATTTTGTCCCTATTGTTACAAGCATACAATTCATGGGGAGATAAAGAAATAGATAAAATGGAACGCGTGTGTAAACCCTCCAAGGAACAGGAATCAATTACATAATAATAATAATATATATAATATAAAAATAAAAACAACCAAATCCTATTTCGGTCGGATCAAAAATTAGAATTAAGAAATAGGATTTTAAAGATAAGGAATAAACCATGGATAAATCCAAGCGACTTTTTCTTAAAAAAAAGCGATCTTTTCGTAGGCGTTTGCCCCCAATTGGGTCGGGGGATCGAATTGATTATAGAAACATGAGTTTAATTAGTCGATTTATTAGTGAACAAGGAAAAATATTATCTAGACGAGTGAATAGATTGACGTTGAAACAACAACGATTAATTACTATTGCTATAAAACAAGCTCGTATTTTATCTTTGTTACCTTTTCTTAATAATGAGAAACAATTTGAGAGAACTGAGTCGACTCCTAGAACTACGGGTCCTCGAACTAGAAATAAATAGATAGGCCTATTCCTCAATTGCAATTGAATCAAAATTCCAATCCGAACCCCAACTCAGATTGATTTTTTGTTCGAAAAATTCGAGAATCCAGATTGGATTGTCACGTTGTAAGAAAAAAGGCGTAAGGTAAATAAAGTAAAAAAATATTTATTCTTTTTTTTATTGAAGCATGTTCATTCATTTTGACTCTATTTATCTATCCTATTAATTTATACTCGACCTTCCCGGAGCTCATTCTCCGGGGGCTCCGTTTAAATCATTACGGTGTATTCCCTCCCTTATCTGTATTCCATCCCTTATCTGTATTCCTTCCCTTATCTGTATTCCCTCCCTTATCTGTATTCCCTCCCTTATGATAAAAAAATGGGATATCATAATCATGCATCCTGTATTTCTCTAAGTATTCCTCTAAGGTAACGCCAGAAATAGATCGAAAAGGAGCGACTGGGTACTTAGGAGCGACTCGGTAATCATCTATGATCCTAGAGTTAGAGTAAATCCCGTAAAAAGAATTCATACTCAGGACCGCGATTTGTGCAAGCATTTTACGATTAATAAGTCGCTTCCTCTTGTACATATCATGTATTGATCTATTATAACTATTGTATAAATCATTCTCACGAATGCCTGCATTTATCCGAGTGATCCACAAACGACGAAAATTTCTCTTTTGCCTGCCCCTATCCCGATGAGCAGAAACTAAGGCTCTCATTTTCTGTTGAAAAGTAGTTCGAGTAAGTCTTGAATGAGCCCCTCGAAAGGTTGATGCAAATAAACGAATTTTTGTTCTACGTCTCCGGGCTATATACCCTCGTCTAATTCTGGTCATTGAATCAAATGAAACTTTGATGAATATGAATAACTAATTGATTTATTTTCTTTCAGTCATTCTTTTCTCCTTTCCTGGTCTATTAATAACAAAACGGATTCTTCCGATGTATAAAAAAATTCCAATGGCTTTTGCTACTATGACCTTCCCAACCACGATTTTTTCCAGGCATTTAACCCCGAAATAAGGAAATTGTATTGATACTAGGTATCAACAAAGAACAAAACAGTAAATTGTAAATTAAGTTGAGTATAAAGTATCAATAAATAGTAAAGGTAAATGCATAAATAAATAGTGGGTTCCATCGTTTCTATGGTTGCTTCTTAAACGGTGAGGTCCTCTCTATACACCGGAGCCCCTCCCTTCATTTAATCAATGTTATTAGTAACTTGTACAGTTCACATTCTTTGACTCTACCCATGAATTATCCAGTAATAGGTCTTTTCACAATGAGATCTACCCATACAGTAACGGTATTTAATTACAAAGGTTGGCTAGGTAGCTGACCCTGTTAGTCCGTTCTTGCAAGAGTGGGAGCTTAATTCTTTTGCTTCTTAACTTAAATACTATTTGATTTTCCCCCGCTTAATGGATAACCATTTGCTACCAATGGGGAATTGCTTCTCATCTCCAATTGAGGTGATTGGATTTGCACCAATAGAAACCATAAATTTCATACACAATGGAGGTTTGTTTTTTTAGCTTCATATATTGAATGGAATTCTTCCATCCTATTCATTGGTACTGGTCATTGATACTGGAAAAACTTTTCCTTTATTTTGTTCCAGCTCATGATATGATCTGAACGAGTCGCACATACACCCTAGTACATGTTCCTCGACGCTGAGGACATCCCCGAAGAGCGGGGGATTTTGTTACATTTTTTATTGGCTGTCTTGTATTTCTAATAAGTTGTTTAATGGTTGGCATGCTAAATCGTATATAAATGGTCTGGTTTAGATCAATCCTAACCGGATGATTATAAATTATTCTTATTTTTTTTTTTTTTTACCTTATTTTACCCCGGTAAGCAGATAAAAAATGAAATTTAGGTTCATCCGAATTATGGTTCAAAATGGAATCTCGGATTTACCTGAAATCCCCGGCATTTTCGGCCGCTACAAGATCAACAATTCCATAAGCTTGGGCTTCTGTTGCTGACATAAAAACATCCCTTTCCATGTCTTCGGATACAACCCATAAAGGTTTGCCCGTTCTTTGTACATAAACCCTTGTGAGGGTTTCGCGAAGTTTCAGCAGTTCTTCCGCTTCTAGGATAAATTCTCCTGTTTGTGCCTTATAAAAAGAACTAACAGGTTGGTGGATCATTACCCTGATGATATAACATAATGAATGGTTCCTCGATCTCGTACGATCGGACGAAGGAAAGAGATGAAGAATAACAAGAAAAGAATAAAATAAGAATAGATATATAATTGAACAACCGTACAGGCATTTTTTGTGCATACGGCTCCACAATGGAATTTACTTTTCCTTTCGGTCGAGCAAAAAGAGAAATAGGATCCATCAAATCCCAATCTTTAAGTGATCCATTTACCAACCTTCTTTTCGGGGGGGTTCAAAAATACTATGATGGTTCCGTTGCTTTCTATATTTATCATTTATCTCGTATGTGATTCAGCAATCCCAAAGTTTCTTTTTGATCCGATCAAAATAAAAAAGTAAAAAAAAAATGATCATTTTTTTTTGAGTACTCTTTCATAACATAAATATTGGAAAGAGACTTCTGGTGTGAAAACAAAAAAGTTTGTGACGCTGAAATGAATCCCGGATAGATAAGATCAAATCGGAGATACTTTTTGTCTCATATTACTCGCCCGATACATAATCTCATGTTATGAAAAAACAATAATGGTTTGTTCATATCGAACTCGAAGTGCCATGCTATTATTACTTAATATTCGTATTCTTATTCATATTACATGTCGCGAAGGCATAGTCTTATTTTTTCTCTCAAATCAAATAAAAAAACTCATTGGCGCCAAGCGTGAGGGAATGCTATACGTTTGGTAATTTCTCCTCCGACCAGGATAAAAGATCCCATTGAAGCGGCTAATCCCATGCATATTGTATGTACATCTGGTAGCACAAATTGCATAGTATCATAAATGGCTACTCCGGGCATTACCCACCCGCCGGGGGTGTTTATAAACAAATAAAGATCCCGGGTCTCATCTTCTATACTGAGATATACCATGAGACCAATAAGTTGGTTTGAGATCTCGCTATTAACGCCTTGGCCTAAAAAAAGTAATCTTTCTCGATGAAGTCGGTTGATTAGGACAAAATTTTATCCCTTAGGAACCGTACACGCACCTTTGGATGCATACGGTTCAAAAAAAATTGCGAAAAAAAAAAGAATCAATGTGTTGATTCCAGCCCGCCTTCTTTTTATAGTTAAATTTTATAGTTAAAGTATAGTAGGACTTTTCCACTTCTTAATGAAGGGGCTTTTTCTTCTATTTTTTTAAGAAAGATGATTTTTTGATCGCCTCTCCGTAAAAACGGAGATAATCCACTAAACTTATCGAATTAATCTCTCATTGATGTATTGTTTCATCGAAATCCAATCCAAATTACGATGTAATTTTCTTGTTCCTGAATGGGCCTCCTCAATTTTTTTAGGTTTATATTCTACTCCGGGTAAAGATCCGCCCGATTTCAATTTGCACATATAGTACAAATGATCCCAATACCACTTTTTTTGGTACGACTTTTTTTCAATCATTTCTTTCATGCCTTTCTTACGACAAATATTTGATGTAGTCATCATATTATTTCATTGATTGACAGTATGAGATCGTTCATATGCTATAAAGTAATGACTTATGTATGGATAGAAGTGGTAATCATACATATATTACCAATCGGGTATTTTCTGAACGGAGCCTGGATACTTCATTTTATTGGTCCAACCAAGCAAGCCAACCATAAATTTTTATAATGGATAATATTAATATTGATCTCAACCCCCTCAAAAATGGATCTAATTGCACTTCACGCTCCAAATTATTGATGGTTTTCAAGCAATCTTTTTTGGGCGAAACAGAGGGTATCTCCAGCGGGGGAGAGAACGGGGAAATCCCATACGACCCAATATGTCTGACAAGTCGCACTATATGTCAACCCAAATTGCATCTTCCTCTCCAGGACTCCGAAAAGGTACTTTTGGAACACCAATAGGCATCAACTGAAAGAAAGGGTAGTTGAGTATTATATTTTACTTTGATGTGGAAACGTAATGTTGTATTTTATCCATATATATTGGAAAATTCCTAGAGTAAGACGAAATGAATAAAGGTAAATTATTACGAATGGGTAGGGCTGTTCAAATGATGAACAAGTATCTACGCATTCGCTCATAGAAAATGGGACCAATCTACCCATTGCGTATTGGTACTTATCGGGTATAGAATAGATCTGCTTATCTTTGTTCCTACAAACAGAATTGTTCCATTATTACCAACGAAATGGAATTAAATAAATATTCACCCTTGCTCCGAAATAATCCACTGAAAGGGAGAGGTCCATAGCATAGTCTTTTCCAATGCGATAAAGTTACATAGTGTCTATTTTTCTTTGATAAAGGGGTATTTCCATGGGTTTGCCTTGGTATCGTGTTCATACCGTCGTATTGAATGATCCGGGTCGCTTGCTTTCTGTACATCTAATGCATACAGCTCTCGTTTCTGGTTGGGCCGGTTCAATGGCTCTGTACGAATTAGCAGTTTTTGATCCCTCCGACCCTGTTCTTGATCCAATGTGGAGACAAGGTATGTTCGTTATACCCTTCATGACTCGTTTAGGAATAATCAATTCATGGAGCGGTTGGAGTATCACAGGAGGGACTATAACGAATCCGGGTATTTGGAGTTACGAAGGTGTGGCTGGGGCACATATTATGTTTTCTGGTTTGTGCTTCTTGGCAGCTATCTGGCATTGGGTATATTGGGATCTAGAAGTATTCTGTGATGAACGTACAGGAAAACCTTCTTTGGATTTGCCCAAGATTTTTGGAATTCATTTATTTCTTTCAGGATTAGCTTGCTTTGGGTTTGGTGCATTTCATGTAACAGGCTTGTATGGTCCTGGAATATGGGTGTCTGATCCTTATGGACTAACCGGAAAAGTACAATCTGTAAATCCTGCGTGGGGGGTAGAAGGTTTTGATCCTTTTGTTCCGGGAGGAATAGCCTCTCATCATATTGCAGCAGGTACATTGGGTATATTAGCGGGCCTATTCCATCTTAGTGTTCGTCCGCCCCAACGTCTATACAAAGGATTACGTATGGGTAATATTGAAACTGTCCTTTCCAGTAGTATCGCCGCTGTCTTTTTTGCAGCTTTTGTTGTTGCTGGAACTATGTGGTATGGCTCCGCGACTACCCCGATCGAATTATTTGGTCCAACTCGTTATCAATGGGATCAAGGATACTTCCAGCAAGAAATATATCGAAGGGTTGGTGCCGGACTAGCCGAAAATCAGAGTTTATCAGAAGCTTGGTCTAAAATTCCCGAAAAATTAGCTTTTTATGATTACATTGGCAATAATCCAGCAAAGGGGGGATTATTTAGAGCGGGCTCAATGGACAACGGGGATGGAATAGCTGTTGGATGGTTAGGACATCCCGTCTTTAGAGATAAAGATGGGCATGAGCTTTTTGTACGTCGTATGCCTACTTTTTTTGAAACATTTCCAGTAGTTTTGGTAGACGGAGACGGAATTGTAAGAGCCGATGTTCCTTTTAGAAGGGCAGAATCGAAGTATAGTGTCGAACAAGTAGGAGTCACTGTTGAGTTCTATGGTGGCGAACTCGATGGAGTGAGTTATAGTGATCCTGCTACCGTGAAAAAATATGCTAGACGTGCTCAATTGGGTGAAATTTTTGAATTAGATCGCGCTACTTTGAAATCTGATGGTGTTTTTCGTAGCAGCCCAAGGGGTTGGTTTACTTTTGGGCATGCTTCGTTTGCTTTGCTCTTCTTTTTCGGACACATTTGGCATGGTGCTAGAACCTTGTTCAGAGATGTTTTTGCTGGTATTGACCCAGATTTGGATGCTCAAGTGGAATTTGGAGCATTTCAAAAACTTGGAGATCCAACTACAAGGAGACAAGTAGTCTGATACAATATTGCTCTTGTATCTTTCGCCTCCATTGGATTTTTGTGATTTAACTTTGACATAGAGTACTAGAGAAATCTTGATTTGAATCACCGCCCCTTTCTTTGACTCTTGTCCTTTCTTAATCTGGGAAATGATCCCAAATGAACAGGTGTGGAAGCTATAATTGTAAACCACGATCGAATTTATGGAAGCATTGGTTTATACGTTCCTCTTAGTCTCGACTCTAGGAATCATTTTTTTCGCAATATTTTTTCGAGAGCCACCTAAGGTTCCGACTAAAAAGGCGAAATGATTTTTCATTATTTTACATTACATTATCCAAATTGAAGTAAAGTAATGAGCCTCCTATGATATGGGAGGCTCATTACTTTACTTCAACTAGTCCCCGTGTTCCTCGAATGGATCTCTTAGTTGTTGAGAGGGTTGCCCAAAAGCGGTATATAAGGCGTACCCGGTAAAACTTACAAGTAAACCAGATATAAAGATGGCGACTAGGGTTGCTGTTTCCATTATTATAAAATTTAAAGACCACAATGGATCTATGATAAGATCGTTTATTTACAACGGAATGGTATACAAAGTCAACCGATCTCAACCAATGCAATAGGATTTATGGCTACACAAACCGTTGAGGGTAGTTCTAGATCTGGTCCAAGACGAACTACCGTAGGGAATTTATTGAAACCATTGAATTCGGAATATGGTAAAGTAGCCCCCGGGTGGGGAACTACCCCTTTGATGGGGGTCGCAATGGCTCTATTTGCAGTATTCCTATCTATTATTTTGGAGATTTATAATTCTTCCGTTTTACTGGATGGAATTTCAATGAATTAGGTCCATAAAAATCACGAAGTCCTGGCTTTTCAATCCAAAGTGAATCACTTAGGACTCGGATTTCTAGGCCATTCTGGCAGTTCGACCGTGGAATTCCTTTCTTTCTGTATTTCCGGAATATGAGTGTGTGACTTGTTATAATTGATCCTATTGATAGTACAGAGAGTAGGTCTGTCATCTTGAGAGAGATGGGTTCTGCCTCGTCGGATATTCATTTTTTTATCTGGAGCACAGAATATATGGAATAGATCAAGAAATATTTGAACTATGATTCATGCCTAGTATTCAGACCTCGCGACTGGACTCAAAAAAATTTAAAAGATTTATTTTAGAATTCTAAATCGAAGGGTTTGTTTTTCTTCCTTAAACATTCTATTCTGTTTATGTTTCTTTATTTTAACCAACGGACAAATCAAATGTTTCTCCGAATTTTTAGGCATTTCATCTATTAATTGAATAAGTGATGATCAAACGGTTCTTACTCAGAGAACCTTTGGGCTTAGGGGCTTTATTCAATCATCGTGGTTTTAGTATGAATCTGAGGTTTCAATCGATTCATAGGGTCTCAACAAGAAAATTCCTATCAATAATAAACAAAAAGAAATCCGAATAATTCTAATTAGACACAAAAAAAATAAATAAAAAAAGGGAAAAAGAAGATTCAAGAGGCCTGTAACTATCAACATAAAGACAAATGAGCCGACTTGATATTTTGGCATTATCATCACAAAGAAGAATTTGAGGGCTTTTTTCCTTCCTATCTTCGGAGAAGGTTGAGCGTACTAATAAGAATAAGAAGTTTCAAACTTTATATTACGTATCCATTGCAACCAGTATTGGGGTGTTTCTGCTTGAGCTGTACGAGATGAAATTCTCATATAC